TTGCGGTGATTGTGTTCTACTAATCATAAGGATATTGGTACTTTATACTTGTTGTTGGCTTTGTGGTCTGGGTTGATTGGGTTGGCTCTAAGGCTTTTAATTCGGGCAGAGTTGGGGCAGCCTGGTAGGTTATTGGGGGATGATCAGTTGTATAATGTTATTGTTACAGCACATGCTTTTATGATAATTTTCTTTTTGGTGATACCGATGATAATTGGGGGTTTTGGAAATTGACTTATTCCGCTAATAATTGGGGCTCCTGACATGGCCTTTCCTCGTTTGAACAATTTGAGGTTTTGGCTACTTGTGCCTGCTCTTTTTTTGTTGTTAAGGTCTTCGTTAGTAGAGAGTGGTGTGGGGACTGGGTGAACAGTTTATCCTCCTTTGTCTGGAAATGTTGCTCATTCCGGGGCTTCGGTAGACTTGGCTATTTTTTCGTTGCATTTGGCTGGTGCTTCTTCTATTTTAGGTGCTATTAATTTTATTTCTACTGTTGGAAATATGCGGTCTCCTGGGGTGGTCGCTGAGCGTATTCCGCTATTCGTATGGGCTGTGACGGTAACAGCGGTCTTGTTAGTTGCGGCATTGCCTGTGTTGGCTGGGGCTATTACGATGCTCCTTACTGATCGTAATCTTAATACTTCATTTTTTGACCCAACTGGAGGGGGGGATCCTATCTTATATATACACTTGTTTTGATTTTTTGGGCATCCTGAAGTATATATTTTGATTTTGCCTGGGTTTGGGATGATCTCTCACATTGTAATGCATTATGCTGGAAAGAAACAGGTCTTTGGTTATTTGGGGATGGTGTATGCTATTGTATCTATTGGGGTTTTGGGGTTTATTGTTTGGGCACATCACATATTTACTGTTGGGATGGATGTGGATACCCGGGCTTATTTTACTGCCGCGACAATAATCATTGCCGTGCCAACTGGTATTAAGGTTTTTAGGTGATTGGCCACTATTCATGGCTTTGTTAATAAGACTGAGCCCCCAATCATGTGGGCTTTGGGTTTCATTTTTCTGTTTACGGTGGGGGGCTTAACTGGCATTGTGTTATCTAATTCTTCGTTAGACATTGTGTTACATGACACTTATTATGTAGTGGCTCATTTTCATTATGTGCTAAGGATGGGGGCTGTTTTTGCGCTATTTAGGGCTTTTAGGTATTGGTATCCGTTGATTTCTGGGGTTACTTTTCATGTTGTGTGGAGAAAGGTTCACTTTATTCTGATATTTGTTGGTGTTAACTTGACTTTTTTCCCTCAGCACTTTTTGGGGTTAGCTGGGATACCTCGACGGTATTCAGATTATCCGGATGGGTTTGCAAAGTGGAATGTAGTGTCTTCTTGGGGGTCTTTAATTTCTTTTGTTTCTGTTTTGTTGTTTATGTTTATACTGTTGGAGTCGTTTGTGTCTCAGCGGTCTGTCGTTTGGGGGAGGGCATTGGGGACTGCCTTTGAGTGGCAGGATGGTATTTTCCCTGCTTCGTTCCATTCGAATAGGCAGATTGCAAAGGTTGTTTTGTTGTCTGTTAGGTAAGTAAAATAAAGTTGAAATGCTACGTAATCCTTTTCATTTAGTTGAGTTTAGCCCGTGGCCTTTTACTGCAGCAAGTGGGGCATTGTTTTTAACGGTTGGGTTGGTAAGGTGGTTTCATGGTAAAGGAATGGGTTTAATGGTACTTGGGCTTTTGGTTATTATTTTAACTATGGTACAGTGATGACGAGATGTGGTTCGAGAGGGCACTTATCAAGGATATCATACTAGTTGGGTTAGAATGAATTTACGTTGGGGGATGGTTTTGTTTATTTTTTCTGAGGTGTGTTTTTTCTTTGCTTTTTTTTGGGGGTTTTTTCATAGAAGGCTTGTTCCTAGGGTTGAATTAGGTTGTGTTTGGCCTCCTGTGGGCATTTTACCTTTGAACGCATTTAAGGTTCCTTTGTTAAACACAGCTGTGTTGTTGGGTTCTGGTGTGAGCGTGACTTGGGCTCATCATGCGCTGATAAGAGGAGATCGTGAGGAGGCTTTGTATGGGTTGGGTTTGACTGTGGCTTTGGGTCTGTATTTTACTGTTCTTCAGTGGGGTGAGTATGAGGAGGCTTCCTTTAGGGTTGCTGATAGGGTTTATGGGTCTACTTTCTTTGTTATAACTGGGTTTCATGGGTTGCATGTTTTGATTGGTAGGGCTTTTTTGGTTGTTTGTACAGTTCGGTGTTATTTACACCACTTTTCTGTCTCACACCATTTTGGTTTTGAGGCTGCTGCGTGATATTGGCACTTCGTTGATGTTGTGTGAATTTTTTTGTATTTGTGTATTTATTGGTGGGGGTCTTAGGTTAATAGGGCTTTAAGTTAGATGTTAATAGATATTTTTTCGTCTTTAGATGCTGGAATACATTCAAGCTTTAGCATTTGGGGTTTTGTTTGGTTGAGTGGGTTTGTTGGCTTATCCGTTTCTTTGATGCAGCTTTGAGCTAGGGTTTCTAGTGTTAGGGTTATTTCTTCTGTGTTGGTTGAGTTAATTTTAGGGCTGGTGAAAAGATGTTCTGGTAAGTTCTTTGGTGGGTTTGCTTTGGGGCAGGTTTCTTTGTTTGTAATGATTTTTATTGTAAATATTTCGGGGATAATCCCTGATGTTTTTAGTCCAACTAGGCACTTGTCATTGACTTTTGTGTTGGCTTGGGTTGTTTGATTCGGTTTGATTTTTAGTGGGTGGGGCTATTCTGTTACTCGAAGTGCGGCTCATTTAGTTCCTACGGGTAGTCCGAGTGGGTTGATTCCGTTACTTGTACTAATTGAGAGCGTTAGGGTACTGATCCGTCCTATTACTTTGGGAGTTCGATTAGCTGCTAATATTACTATGGGGCATCTTATGCTACACGTTATTGGTGAGTATTTAGTTGGGTTTTTTTGTGGGATGTCTTTTGTGGGGAGGTTGTTTGGGAGAGTAGTAATATGGGGGTATGTGATGTTTGAGTTTGCTGTAAGGTTTTTGCAGGCCTATGTGTTTGTTTTGTTGGTTGGATTGTATTCTTCTGATCACCCTATAGGGCATAGGCATTAAAATAAAGAATTAGTTAAAGTATAACTTAAGCTTGTCAAGCTTGTATTACCTGTTTGGTATTCTTTTGTGCCTCAATTAAGCCCTATGTCTTGAGTGGTAGTCTTTTTGTCTTTTTTAATTTGTTGGGTTGTGTTAATGGTGATTTTTTGGTGGGGAGCTGGGGGGGGGTATAAAATTAGTTGTGGTAGGGTAATTAAAGGGGGTGGGGGAAGCAAGATTGGGTGAAAGTTTAATAGGGGGTTGAAATCCAATAAATAAGTGATTATGAGGTTTTTCCCTGCTGTGGGTGTTGGGGCTATTGGGGTGTTGGTTGGTGGGGTGTGTTTAATATCTCAGCGAAAGAGACTTTTTGGGGCTTTGTTAAGGATGGAGATTTTTACTTTGAGGATTTATGTTATAATTTTTAGTGTGGTTTGATTTTTAGGGGAGTTGAGGAGTATTTGTTTGGTTTTTTTGGGCTTTGGGGTATGTGAGGCGGCGTTGGGGTTGAGTGTTTTAGTCTCTTTGGTGCGTAGAACTGGGAGTGATTACGTTGGGGGGCTTACTGCGGGCCATTTTTAGGTTGCTTGTTATGGGGGTAATGGTTGGTGTGCTTGGTTTGTCTGGTAGGTCGATGCTGTGATGGGGGTTTATTTGGGGTTGTGTTAGTATATTTCTTGTAAGGCTTGAGCTGTGGTTTAGTCCAGGAGGTTTGGGGAGATGTTGTGGTGAAATAGCGGTTGTTGATAACTATTCCTTTGGGCTTGCGTCTTTGACTGTTTTGGTCTCTAGGTTAAGTGTGTTGGCGAGAGTGCGAGATGTTTATAAAGGAGAAAATAATTGTATGAGATTTGTTGTTGGGGTTTTGGTTTTAACACTAGTGCTTGTCTTTTGTTTTAGACTTAGGTCTTTGTTGAATTTTTATATTATGTTTGAGTTTAGGTTGATTCCAATTTTGTTAATTATTTTAGGTTGGGGATACCAACCTGAGCGGTTGCAGGCTGGGAAGTACATGATGCTTTATACTGTTAGGGCTTCTCTGCCATTATTAGTTTTAATTTTGTTGGTTTTGACTAGGAGTGGGTCTGTTTTTTGGGGGTGGGGTTGTTATGGGGATGTAGGCGTAGGGTGGTTGGTAACTTTATGTGCTTCATTGGCTTTTTTGGTAAAATTGCCTATTTATGGGTTTCATTTATGGTTACCTAAAGCACATGTTGAAGCACCAGTGGCGGGGTCTATGGTTTTAGCTGGAGTTTTATTAAAACTAGGTGGTTATGGGTTGGTGCGAGTTTTTTATGTGCTAGGGTTAGTAAGGTCTTTTACTATGACGGTGGTGTTTTGTCTGGGGTTGGGGGGTGGGGTTGTTGCAAGTGTGATTTGTTTTGCCCAAAACGATGTGAAGGCCTTAGTGGCTTATTCTTCAGTCGGGCACATAAGGTTGGTCTTAGGGGGGGTATTTTCAAGGACCGAGTGAGGCTGGTTGGGTTGTTTAATAATAATGGTTGCACACGGGTTGTGTTCTTCTGGGATATTTTTTTTGGCTAGAGAGACGTACAAGTGTTATGGCACTCGAAGGTTGTATTTGGTAAAGGGAGGATTGGTGTTAGTTCCGGGCGTTGCCCTGTGTTGGTTTTTGATGTGTGCTATCAATATAGCTGCTCCGCCCTCTTTAAATTTGTGGGCTGAGTTAATGTTGGGCATTTCTGTTTTGAGCTATTCCACGGTTTTTGGTATTTTTACAGGAATTATAACGTTTTTGAGGGGGTTGTATTCTTGATATGTTTATTCCGCTACCCAACATGGTCAAAGCCCAGTCTGAGTTCGTAGTGGAATTCTGGTGGAAGAGTTTATCAATTATTTGGTCAGTTTTGTGTTGGTGTTTTCTTTAATGGGGGTATGGGCAACTTTAGTCTGCTTTTTATAAGCTTTAACTATGTATTTTTTAGTTGAGTAAGTGGGGTGATTTAAGAGTAGGGGCGTAATGCCCCTATTTTTGGTTTACATAATTTGACTCTTGCAACTATGGTAAAGAGTAATACGCAAGCTAACAGAATTACGCAATTGTTGCCACTGTGGGAGTATAGGGACCTTAAAGCTTGGGTTGTGTTGATTACACTTAACCTAAGGTCTGGGTTAGTCTGGTAGTTTGAGGTGAGGTTCAAATTTCTGAAGCCACAAATAATAACAGTGGTTGTAATTATAGGTATAATTTGTGGGTTAGTGGAGAATGTGGTATTTGGGGAAAGTGATGCAATGTAAGCGAATATGACCAATATTCCACCAATGAAAATAAAAAATAGTATGTAGGCATATCATGGACTTATGGTTCTAATTAGGGCACAATTAATGAAGGCTAATATTAAGACTATTATGCCTAGGGACAGGGGATGTATGGGAAGGATTATTGTGACTATTGAGTATAGTCACAAAGTGGATAGGGCTAAGAGGGTGATTACATCGGCCAGGTGTGGGCTTTCTGCTTGGAAGGCAGCTGTACTTGTATACTATCGATGTGAGGGATGAAGCATTAAAAGAATAGAAGTGGGGTTAGGGTTAGTAGGATTGTAAGTCTTACTGGGAGAAAAGACTTTCAGGCCATTGCTATTAACAAGTCATACCGATAGCGTGGTAGGGTGGCTCGAGCCCAAAGAAAGACGATTGCTACAGGGATAGACATGATTAAGGTGCCTGTTAGGATGCAGGATGTAAGAAGACTTATTATTAAGATGTTTCTGTATTCTGCTATAAATAGGAAGGCAAAGCCTGCTCCGCCATATTCGACGTTGAAACCAGAAACTAGCTCTGATTCCCCTTCAGCGAAGTCAAATGGGGCTCGATTTGTTTCGGCTAGGATTACTGCAATCCATATAATGCTAAGGGGCAGAAAAAGGGTGGCGGTTGGTATAAGGGTATTGGTTAAGCGAATTGTAATTAAATCTATTTTTATCCTTAGGAATAGGTAGAATAAGATAATTAGGGTTATAGTTACTTCATAAGAGATGGTTTGAGCCATTGCTCGGATGGCCCCTAAAAGAGCGTACTTTGAGTTAGAGGATCATCCTGCTATTAGCGTTGTGTAAACAGCCAGCGAAGAGACACATAAAAATAGTAGTATTCCTAAAATTATTTGGGATGTTAGTATGAAGGATGGGTATAGTTGCCATAGACTAAGTGCTAAGATAAGCATAGTTGTTGGTGTTAGGATGAATGGTAGATAGTTGGAGGATACTGGTAGGATTCACTCTTTTACAAAAAGCTTTAAGGCGTCGGCCAATGGCTGTGGAATTCCGATTAGACCAACTTTGTTTGGGCCTTTTCGGATTTGGAAGTAGCCTAGGGCTTTACGCTCTAGTAAGGTAAAAAAGGCTACGCCTAACAGAATCAGTAGGTATGTGACGAGGGTTGAGATGATATGTTGAGTGATTAGTAAAGGGAGTAGTCTCCCTGATCAGGGCTTAAACCTGAGGCACTTTTCTGCCACTTTACTTCAAAAAGGGTTAGGTGGCCTTCTACTTGGTGTAAGCAAGTTGTAATTTGTATACTACTTTTTGGGTAAGTATCAAGGTGTGAGCCCATATTCTGCCTCATCAGGGTAGTCCGTTCCTCCGGCGTGATACCTTATGTCTTGGCTGTTGCTTAGGTAAAGTTGCAGTTTACAGTAATATTGGTTATATACTACAAGACATTTAGGTTAAATTAATTGAAGGCGGAGATTTTAACTCCATTTAATGATCCAAACTCATTCGTGGAAACCACTAGCCCTCAATTCCCTCAGCTCAATGGTGATTTATTTATTTGCAAAAAAGTTAAAAACTTTTTACAATTTAAATCTTTACAATAGGTGAGAAAGTGTTAAGTAAGTAGAGGGAGGATAGGGTACTCCCTATTCTCTGTCTATGTAGTAAATAGCATAGGTAAAGAGTTAAGGAGTACCTATAGACTTGTAGGATATATAAATAAGTAAGTAGAGGGAGGATAGGGTACTCCCTATTCTCTGTCTATGTAGTAAATAGCATAGGTAAAGAGTTAAGGAGTACCTATAGACTTGTAGGATATATAAATAAGTAAGTAGAGGGAGGATAGGGTACTCCCTATTCTCTGTCTATGTAGTAAATAGCATAGGTAAAGAGTTAAGGAGTACCTATAGACTTGTAGGATATATAAATAAGTAAGTAGAGGGAGGATAGGGTACTCCCTATTCTCTGTCTATGTAGTAAATAGCATAGGTAAAGAGTTAATTCGGCTACTTGTTGTGGTTGCTGGTGCGGAGAGATTCGTGGTGCTGTGTGAAAGTTTTAGGTCGTTTGGGGGCTCCGTTGTTATCTTCTATTTTTTTGTTTTGTGTTTGTGTAGGTATGTGGGTGTTTGGGGTTTATGGGGTTGTTTGTCGGGGGGAGAGTTATTTAATTGAGTGACAGTTTTTCTTTTTGTGTGGTGTAGATTGAACTTTGCCTGTTATTGTTGATTACGTTAGTGTTATTTTTTCTTGTTTTGTTTGCTTAATTTCTGGTTCAGTATGTTTGTTTAGGGTATCTTATATAGATAGAGAAGTGTTTGTTCGACGATTTATGCTGTTGATTATGGGGTTTGTGGGGTCGATAAATTTACTAATTTTTGTTCCTAGATTAGTTACGATTCTTTTGGGGTGGGATGGTTTGGGGATTGTATCTTTTGCTCTGGTTATTTATTACCAGAATAAGAAATCTCTGGCTGCTGGAATGTTGACTGTTTTAGCTAATCGTATTGGGGATGCTTTATTGATTTTGGCTATTTGTTTTTTGGTTAATTGGGGGGAGTGACGTTTTGGGTCTAGGGTGTTGGGCAATTTCAGTATATTAATTTGTTTGTTGGTGGTTGTGGGTGCTATAACTAAAAGGGCACAAATTCCGTTTTCTGCCTGATTACCAGCAGCTATGGCTGCACCAACTCCGGTGTCGGCTCTTGTGCACTCTTCTACTTTAGTTACAGCTGGTGTTTATTTAGTGATTCGGTTTTACAGGTCTTTATTAGGCAGGCCTGAAGTTTTGGGGGTTTTAAGGAAAGTGGGGGCTTTAACCTTGATTATAGCCGGATTAAGGGCTTGTTGTGAGGTCGACTTAAAGAAAATTATTGCTCTATCGACTCTTAGCCAACTTGGGTTAATGATATTTACGGTTGGGGTTGGTTATCCCGTTATTGCCGTTTTTCATTTGTTTACCCATGCTTTGTTTAAGGCTTTATTATTTTTGTGTGCTGGGTCAATTATTCACTTTACTGGGGATGTGCAGGATGGTCGAATCTTAGGCGGGATTGGTCGTTTGTTGCCTTTTAGTGGCGGATGTTTGGTTCTTAGAAGGGCAACTTTGTGCGGGATACCTTTTCTTAGGGGGTTTTATTCGAAGGACTTAATTTTAGAGGGGGCTTTTAGTGGATTAAATGGGGGGTTAGAGGTTGTTATTGTGTTGGTTGGGGCGGGTTTGAGGTTGGTATATAGTTTGCGAATTTTGTTGATAGGTGTGTTTGGGCAGAGTTTTGGGGGTTGTTTATTCGTGTTTGGGGTTGAGAGTGGCTATATAATAGTTTCTATTTTGATTTTGGCAATTGGGGCGATTTTGGGGGGATATCTTTTACAGGGGGTTTGGGTGTCTGTGAGAGGGTTCGATGTGGTTGGTATTTTCGGGAAGGCGGTTATTGCAGTTATTACTTTTATGGGGTTGTTATACGGGGTTGTTAGTAATTTAGGGGTTTGAAAGTTTAGGCGGGTGTTGATTGGGGGATTAGGGCGATTCTTGTCTAGAATGTGGTTTATAGGGATGATTTCTGGAAGGTTGGTGGCAGGTGTCGGTTTAAAGGGAGGTGTGTTGGCCCATTTACAGTTGGATCAGGGGTGAATGGAGATTTTTGGTGGGCAAGGTGTGTTCAGTGCTTTGGGGGGGGGCATTAGAGGTTCTTATCTGGCGCAAAGAGGTAGATTATTGATATTTACTCGAATTTTTCTTGTTACAGTGGTTTTGGTTCTTAGTTGTTCCTTTTTTCTAAGTTATTTATGGTGGTTCTTTTTGGGAGATGAGTTTAAACTTTACACCTGCTGTGGAGAGAGGCGAATGCCATGTTAACATTTTCAGTGTTACGTTTTGAGTTTGAACTATCTGTCCTTAGGCTGTATTATTTGGGCTCGAGGTATAACATAAAATCCCACACTTTAACTGTAAGGGGAGCGAGTGCAAAGTATAGAAAGTACAGGACAGAGAAAGTCTGACCCACCCAAATAAACGGGTCTTCTACGGGCTGTTTTCCGATTCAGGTTAAAACCAGGAAAACCCTTACGAAGCCTCAGAAAAGGGTTTGGTTAATTGGGTAGAATGAGGTAGATCGTATTGTATTAATGTGGGTTAAAGGTATAAGGATGAGGATTAAGATAGATATAACTAGGGCTACTACTCCGCCTAGTTTGTTTGGGATAGAGCGTAGAATTGCGTAAGCGAATAGAAAATATCACTCTGGTTGAATATGAATTGGGGTTCTTAGTGGGTTTGCTGGAATAAAGTTTTCTGGGTCTCTTAGGAGGTTCGGTGAGAAGAAACAAATAGTTGCAAGTAGGCCTAGAGCTACAACGAAACCTGCCGTATCTTTTACGGTGTAGTAAACGTGGAATGGGATTAGATTGGCATTTGAGGAAATGCCAAGGGGGTTATTGGATCCTGTTTCGTGTAAAAATAGGAGGTGGATTATGGCGAAGGCTATGATAACAAATGGGAGAACAAAGTGTAAAACAAAAAACCGTCTCAAGGTGGCGTTGGAGACTGAAAAGCCTCCCCACAGCCAGTAAACTAGGGTTTTACCTACGTATGGGATTGCTGACAATAAGTTTGTAATTACAGTGGCACCCCAAAAAGACATTTGACCTCAGGGTAGTACATAACCTAAGAAAGCTGTTGCTATGGTGAGAAACATTAAGACAACGCCGATGTTTCAAGTTTCTTTGGCTAAATATGAGCCGTAATATACTCCACGGCCCGTGTGTAAGTAAATGCAGACGAAGAAAAATGAAGCACCATTTGCGTGGATGGTTCGTATAAGTCAGCCATAATTTACGTCCCGGGAGATGTGGGAGACTGAGTAAAAGGCTAGGTCTACATTAGAGGTGTAGTGTATAGCTAGAAAGAGGCCTGTAATGATTTGTGTACCAAGGCATAGGCCTAAGAGGGATCCGAAATTTCATCAGGTAGACAGGTTTGTTGGGGCTGGGAGATCGTAGAGGGAGTTGTTGAGGATCTTGATGATTGGGTGGGCTTTTCGAGTTGATAGTTTGATTCAGAAAATTAGTGTACCTAAATCTAAAACTCCCAAAGTTTTTGTTTTCTATAAACTATTTCCTGGTTTGGTAGGGTAGGCGAGGTTTGCTCGCTATCTATTAGGTAACAGCTAATTGCTAGGTGTAGCTTCTTTCCCTTGTTTGAGGGGGTCCTCTTTAAGGGGTAGAGGGTAAGTGGTTACTTATTTACTGATCCTAAGTCAGTGGTATTGTTATACTAACCCGCTTTAGGGATTTTGGGTAGTTAATTATGGGGTGGGGATTTATTGAGTGCTTGGATTAGGTGCACCCATTGAGGTCCTTTCGTACAATCAAGGAGGGGGTTAGTGGGGGAGATAGAAACCAACCTAGCTTGCGCCGGTCTTAACTCAGCTCGTGTAAGGGTATAATAGTCGAACAGACTATCCTTTCATAGCGGCTGCACTAATGTGGATAACCTTAAGCCAACATCGAGGTCGCAAACCCAACTTTTGATGTGTACTCTTAAGTTGGATGACGCTGTTATCCCCGGGGTAACTACTATTATAGTCTATACCAAATTTTAAATTTCTTTTAACGAGATCGGAAGTTTAGGTGGTTCCGAGATTGCCCCAATCAAACCTATTACACTTTTATGCTCCTAGGCAGGAGTGTAAGAAAAGGTGAAAGTTCCGCGGGGTCTTTTCGTCTTCCCCCATTATCCGAGTCTTTTCACTCGGACGAAAAGTTTTTTTAGCATAAAGGGCACAGGTGTTCTTAGTCTTGCCTTTCACTGGCCTCCAATTAAGAGGCTATTTATTACGCTACCTTAGCACGCTCACGCTAACGCGGCCGTTTAAACTGTCACTGGGCAGGCATTATCTTTTATGTGTGGGTTCAGAAGACGATGTTTTTGGTAAACAGGCAGAGAACGTTGTTGTCGAGTTCGCTTTATATGGGTTTGTGGTTGTGTGTTATTAAGTTTCGATTATTTTAATATTTAAAGAAAATAGATGTTGGGAATACTAATAGGATGCCGGTGCATTAGCGAGGTATGTTTGGTGCTAGGTTCCTCTGTGGGGAAAATTAGGTTTTGATATTATTTTGGGCTGAGGGTTATCAGCTAGAACGCTATTCGATGGCTGCTTTTAAGCCTACTTTTGAGGTGATTGGGGTTTGTTATTTTTGTTTACCTTCCGAGCTAATCCTCAGAAGATTAGCACCTATTGAGATTTGTAAGTATGACGAGTTTTCTATAGGGCAGCACTTCGATGCTTTTTGGTGGAAAACCAGCTATATAACTATATGGAAGGCTTGTTACTCCTACTAAAGGTTACTATATCAATTGTGATACATTGATTTTTAAGGTTTAGTAGCTCATAGTTATTCGGGAGCTTAAGGTTATTAGTTTTGTGTTGCTTCTCCATGATGCAAGAGGGATAAGATGTTAGCTTTTCTGTCATGTGCTAAGGGTTTACCCTTGCGGGTATAAAGGTTGTGGTGAGTTTCAAGGGGGTACTGTAGGATGCGGGGGTTTTCTTTAAGTTTAAGGTGTCATGAGAAAGTAATTTTGCTTGCAAAGGGGGTGATCCGTGTAAAGAGCTACAATCTTTTGCCTATGTCTCGGCCACTTTGCTATTGTAGCTTTGGAGAAGAGTAGTTCTGGTCTTCGGTTTACAAGACCGATGCTGATTAGCTTCTCAAAGCTGTCCTGGAGTAAGTGTAACTGTGGTCGAGTTAAAAGCTCGGTGCCTAATGTCTCGGCCACCATGGACATGATAGGGGCAATTTCCATTACCCCTACTATGTTACGACTTATCCGGCTTTACTGCCGGAGTGACGGGCGATTTGTGCGCGCTTAAGTTCTTGTTCAGACCGGTTTTATGGATGCGGGTCTTACTTTCAAGTCCTCCTTTGTTAAGGGTTTAAAGCTTAAGTTTGGTAGTGTGTTTATTTGTATCCCATGAGTCAGCTCACCATTGGCTATATGTCACCTGAATTAGGGGGAGTGGGGCCCTGTTGCTTCCTTTAGGGGTCTTTTTTGAGCAAGCGTAAACGGCCATACATAAGCTGTGGGCTAGGGGAGTTAAGGTTTTCGTGGATTATCGAATTAAGACACAGGATCCCCTGATAGGGAGTTAAGCACCGCCACATTGTTTGAGGTTTGAGCTTTCGCTTGTAGTGTTCTTTTATACGTTGGGCCACACAATAGTCGGGTATCTAATCCGGGTTTTGAGGTTGTGGTTTGTTGGGACAGGATTATAGGACTTATTCGGGTTTAGTTGAAATTTATTTTTTACGTAAGAAGATAATCGTTTAGTCGTTTAGGGCTTGTCCCTGATCGAGATAATTAACTTGGGGTAATGGTATAACCGCGACTGCTGGCACCATTTTAGCCACCCCTGTTTACTTGTTTTCTAGGGCCTAGTCTCCTAGCTAAGCTAATATAGGACATTGGTGTTGTGGGCAGGGCCTTTGACTTGTAGGAAGAGTCTAGGGCTAATTTATTGGTTTAGGGCTTGTTAAAAGCCTTACTATAAGTCAGCCACTTAGGCACAATGTGCGTGGGCTACCATATGTAGTTTAAGTAGTACAGTTAATTTGGTACGTCAATGAAATATTTAAAACAAGGGCATAGGGTTATGCCTTTTTATGGGTCGAAACCATAACACTTTGAGTTTCTTGTTTAAAAATCTTAGAGATTGGCTGTGTGCCAATTGCAGCTTTGAAGGCTATTAGTTTTTTAACTTAAATCCCTTAGAGTCAAGCAATAGGTTGAATAGGTGAGGGGGGTATTTGGTTACTTAACTAAGCTTCGGTGATGTCTGTTTGGGCTTTGCTTGGGATTACAGCGTGATTTCCTGTGGTTGTTTGGTTGGTAAGTGTTGGCGGACTAGGTATTGGTGGATCAATGGCTGATACTATTAAGTTGACGGGTAGACCGTGGTATAAAGCTGTGCAGATAAGAATAAGACAGAGTCCCAATAGGATTAAGAGTTTAAGGCTAGCGATGAATTTTTGGATAGCTGAATGCATTTGGTATGCCCCTTTGACGTGAAAAGTCAATGTGCAAATAAACACCTAGCCAGCGTGGTGGGGGTTAGTTAACAAAAGGATAAGTGAGTCGAACACTTTCTCTTTGATTTCAAGGCAAACATTCTCCGAGGTCCTTTGGGGGTAGTTCTAGAGTGGTAATGGGTAACTCAATGGTTGATTGCAAATCAAATCTTTTGATTAAAGTACAGAACTTATTCCTTTAACAACTATGCACTTTAGCTTTGAGGTTTGGGTTATTATAGGTTTTCTTTAAAGTAGTAAATGGGGTGTTTATCATAAGAAGATACCGTTAGGTATATGGAAAAAGTTGTGGTGAGAGTATTATTGTCTGTGGTGCTAAGGATAGCATTGCTAGCTGTTGGGCTATTTTTGGGGTTTTCTTCTACTTTGGGTCGGGAAAAGTCTAGTGCATTTGAGTGTGGGTTTGACCCCATAGGCTCTTCTCGGGTGCCATTTTCTTTGCGGTTTTTTTTGTTGGCTGTTATTTTTGTGGTTTTTGATGTGGAGATTGTTTTATTGTTTCCGGCTGTGTTGGTAGTTGGTAGCCCTTTAATGTGAGTTGGTGGGTATACCTTATTGCTTGTGTTTTTGTTGTTGCTTTTTGTGGGGGTTGTGCACGAGTGACGCGAGGGGTCTTTGGAGTGGGAGAGGTAGGCCTGTTTATCAGATGATGTGATTTTACTATTGGGTTTTTTGTGGGAGTAGAAGGGAGAGTGTGTCTATTTTTGGGTTATGGGCCCAACAGCTTGTTTTAGCTTACCCTACTTAAAAGTAGAAAAGAAGTGCAGATAGTGGTAGGATTTGGGCAAGAAAGAGTGGGAGGGCGGGCTTTGAGGTGCGGATTTTAGCTAGATGCGTTTTAGATAACTCTAATAAGGGGGAAAAGGTTAAGGACAAGTAATAAAAGAGCCTTACTAAGGCACCTAGGATTAGGGTAAAGATAACTAATAGTCTGGCCTGTGTGAACTTGATTACAAGAAGTTTTATAACAAAGCCTCTTAGTGGTGGTAAGCCACCTAGAGAGAGGATGCAAGTGGCTAGCAAAAGAGAATTGGCTGGGCTCTGGGCAGTAAAGAGCTGTTTGTGGGATCTTAGGGATGTTGTAATTAGGGCAGAGTAGATTGAGAGGTTAATCAGGATGTAGGTTATTACATAAAAAGACAAAACGGAGGTGTTGCTATTGATGCTGGCCAATATTCAGCCTGTGTGTGCGATTGAAGAGTAGGTAAGTAAAGACCGGAGGTCGGTTTGGTTTAGTCCACCAACCCCCCCCCATAGGGCCCTGACCCTTGCCACTAAAAGAACGTCGGGTGTGGGGGATGGGGCGAAAGTGGCAATGGCGAAGATGGGGGCGATTTTTTGTCAAGTGAGGAGCATGAAGGCAGGTAATAGCGAGAGGTTAGCCATTACTGGTGGAAACCAGAAGTGGAGCGGTGCGGCCCCAAGCTTTAGGCACATTGCAATTGATATTAAGGATTGTGTACTGTTTAGGTGAAAGGAAATTACAGCAGAGGCAATAAAAATTGTTGACCCTAAGGATTGCGGTACTAGATATTTTACGGCTGTTTCTGATTCGTTTGCGGTTTCCTTTAGAAATATAAGTGGAATGAATCCTAATATATTAATTTCGAGGCCTATCCATGTTGTTAGCCAATTAGATGAGGAGACCACTAAGCAGGTGCTTCTAACCATTAAGAACAAGAATAGGAATTTGTTTGGTGATTTCATTAGAGAGAAGTGAAAGGAGTTAAACCTCTCTTTATGTGGTTAGAAGCCACATATTAGCTCGGCTACTTCTCTTTATTGCACTTTTGGTGTGGTGCCTCTTCCTTTGTATAGGGTAGTTTTGTTTGATTAAAGTTTTGTAAAGAGTGATGAATGGTTATTTTGTAGTGGAGAGAGAGGGGGCAGAGTTGTAACGAGTAGTTTAAAATAAAACAGCAGATTGTGGTTCTGTAGATAGGGAGAATCTTTCGTTAGGCTTGGGCAGATTGGGATTATGGCAGTCGTTTTAGGGTGAGAAGAGGCGAAATGAGCTTTTGGGGTCAATTAGGGTTTCAAGATAGGTTTAGCGCTTTAAGTTCTGAATTAACTTTTTTTCACGATCATGCTATGTTTGTTCTTGTTTTGGTATCATCTTTTGTGGGCTATATGATGGTTTGTTTGTTGAAGAGTAGCTTGTCCTCTCGGTTTGTTATGGAGGCTCAGGCACTGGAAGCAGCTTGGACTGTGATCCCGGGGTTGCTCTTGTTGATCTTGGCTATTCCGTCTGTTCGTTTGTTGTATTTGTTAGATGAGGTTGGTGGGCCCGCCGTTAGGATGAAGGCTATTGGGCATCAGTGGTACTGAGAGTATGAGTATAGGGATGGGGGCAAGTCTGTTGGTTTTGATTCTTATATGGTGGGGAGTATAGATGTGGGTGGGGGAGGTTATCGTTTGTTGGAGGTTGATAATCGGTGTGTGTTGCCTTATGGGGTTGATAGTCGAGTGCTCGTAAGGTCTGCTGATGTTATTCATGCTTGAGCTCTTCCTTCTATTGGGGTGAAGGTTGATGCTATTCCGGGGCGAATTAATCAGTTGGGAGTGCATTTGATGAGGTCTGGGTTGATGTTTGGGCAATGCAGAGAGATTTGTGGTGTAAATCACTCTTTTATGCCTATTGGAGTGGAGGGGGTTTCCCCTACGGTTTTTTATTCTTGGCTGATGGGTTAAAGTGTGGGGAAGGAGGGAGT